GTAAAACGGAAGAATTATAAATTTCCAAAATAATAGATAGGAATATCGCAAATAGAGCCATTGCGACCCCCATAAGTGGTGTAGTCCCCCAGCCCGGTGCTACTTTACCATATTCCGAATTCAATGGTTTCAATAAATTCCCTACAGTAGTTCGTCTTGGCCCAGATCTAGAACTACCCTCAACGGTTTGTGTAGCCATAAAATACTATTCATTGGTTGAGATCTGTTGACTTTGTATACCATTTCGTTGTAGTTGTAAATAAACGATCTTATCGTAGATCCATTGTGATCTTGAAATTATCTAAAAATGGAAACAGCAACCCTAGTCGCCATCTCCATATCTGGTTTACTTGTAAGCTTTACTGGGTACGCCTTATATACCGCTTTTGGGCAACCCTCTCAACAACTAAGAGATCCATTCGAAGAACACGGGGACTAGTTGAAGTAATGAGTCTCCCATATTGGGAGGCTCATTACTTCAATTGAGATAATGAAAAATTATTTCATTTTTTTAGTTTTAGTCGGAACCTTAGGCGGTTCTCGAAAAAAGATAGCGAAAAAAATTATCCCTAAAGTCGAGACTAAAAGGAATGTATAAACCAATGCTTCCATAGATTCGATCGTGGTTTACAATTATAGCTTCCACACCTATTCATTTGGGATCATTTACCATATAAAGAAAAGTAAAGAGTCAAAGAATAAATGGTGATTCAAATCAAGATTTCTCCGGTACCTTATATCAAATCAAAAAAATAGAGGCGAAAGATACCAGAGCAATGTTGTATCAGACTACTTGTCTCCTTGTAGTTGGATCCCCAAGTTTTTGAAATGCTCCAAATTCCACTTGAGCATCCAAATCTGGATCAATACCAGCAAAAACATCTCTGAACAAGGTTCTAGCACCATGCCAAATGTGTCCAAAAAAGAAGAGCAAAGCAAACGTAGCATGCCCAAAAGTGAACCAACCCCTTGGACTGCTACGAAAAACACCATCGGATTTCAAAGTAGCCCGATCTAATTCAAAAATTTCACCTAATTGGGCACGTCTAGCGTATTTTTTTACAGTAGCAGGATCACCATAACTAACTCCATTGAGTTCGCCACCATAGAACTCGACAGTTACACCTACTTGTTCAACACTATACTTTGATTCTGCCCTTCTAAAAGGAACATCGGCTCTCACAATTCCGTCTCCATCTACTAAAACTACCGGAAATGTTTCAAAAAAAGTGGGCATACGACGTACAAAAAGCTCGCGCCCTTCTTTATCTCTAAAGACGGGGTGTCCTAACCATCCAACAGCTATTCCATCCCCGTTGTCCATTGAACCTGCTCTGAATAATCCCCCTTTTGCCGGATTATTACCAATGTAATCATAAAAAGCTAATTTTTCGGGAATTTTAGACCAAGCTTCCGATAAACTCAGATTTTCGGCTAGTCCGGCGCTAACTCTTCGATATATTTCTTGCTGAAAGTATCCCTGATCCCACTGATAACGAGTGGGACCAAATAATTCGATTGGGGTAGTTGCTGAACCATACCACATAGTTCCAGCAACAACGAAAGCTGCAAAAAAAACAGCAGCGATACTACTAGAAAGTACAGTTTCAATATTTCCCATACGTAATCCTTTGTATAGACGTTGAGGCGGACGGACACTAAGATGGAATAGACCTGCTAATATGCCCAATGTACCCGCTGCAATATGATGAGAGGCTATTCCTCCCGGAACAAAAGGATCAAAACCTTCCGCGCCCCACGCTGGATTTACAGATTGTACTTTTCCAGTTAGTCCATAAGGATCGGACACCCATATTCCAGGACCATACAAACCTGTTACATGAAATGCGCCAAAGCCAAAGCAAGCCACCCCTGAGAGAAATAAATGAATTCCAAAGATCTTGGGCAAATCCAAAGAAGGTTTTCCCGTACGCTCATCACAGAATATTTCTAGATCCCAATACACCCAATGCCAGATAGCTGCCAAGAAGCACAAGCCAGAAAACACAATATGTGCCCCTGCGACACCTTCATAACTCCAAATACCCGGATTCGTTATAGTTCCTCCTGAAATACTCCAACCACCCCACGAATTGGTTATTCCTAAACGAGTCATGAAGGGTATAACGAACATACCTTGTCTCCACATTGGATCAAGAACAGGGTCAGAGGGATCAAAAACCGCTAATTCGTATAGAGCCATCGAACCGGCCCAACCAGAAACTAGAGCTGTATGCATTATATGGACAGAAAGCAATCGACCGGGATCATTCAATACGACAGTATGAACACGATACCAAGGCAAACCCATGGAAATACCCCTTTATCAAAGATAAATAGACACTATGTCACCTTATTTTATCGCATTGGAAAGGACTATACTATGTACCTAAGTACCTAACCTTTTCAGTAGATTCTGTATGAAAAAGAATTAATATTTATTCCGTTCCATTGAAAATAACGGAACAATTCTGTTCATAAGAACAAAGAGAAGCAGATCTATTCTATACCCGATAAGTACCAATACGCAATGGGAGAATTGGTACCATTTTGTGGGAACGAATGCATAGATACTTGTTTATCATTCGAACGATCGATTGCTCCGTTCGTTAAAATTTTTCTTTATTCATTCTATCTTACTCTATAAACCTTCCAATCAATCTATCTAGAAAATAGAATAAACAGAAAAAAGGATGAAGACAATAAACCCATTGTTACGTTTCCATATTAAAGTGAAGTATAGTACTTAATTTTTTTTTCTTTAATTTAATGCCCATTGGTGTTCCAAAAGTACCTTTTCGGAGTCCTGGAGAGGAAGATGCAGTTTGGGTTGACGTATAGCGCGACTTGTCAGACATATTGGGTCATATGGGATTTACCCGTTCTCTCCCCCGATCGAGATATCCTCTGTTTCGCCCAAGAAATATTGTATTGAGATTGAGTGAACCATCAATCATTTGGAGCGTGAAGTACAATTAGATCAATTTATATTGGGGATCAATATTATCAATTAGAAGAATTTATGGTTGACTTGGACTGAAAAAAAAAAGTCTCCAGGCTCCGTTCAGAAAATACCAAATTGGTAACAAATTGATAATATATGTACGATTACCACTTGTATCATAAACGATTCTTATACTTACTATAGGAGCGATCTCAAACTGCCAACCAATGGAGTAGTACGATGAATACATCGAATAGTTTGGAGAAGACATGAAACAAATTGAAAAAGAAGTCGTAACAAAAAAAGTGGTACTGAGATCATTTGCCCTATATGTACAAATAGAATTCGGGCAGATCTTTTCCCGGAGTAGAACAAACATGAACCTAAAAAAATGGAAAGGGCCCATTCAGGAACAATAAAATGACATCGTGATTTGAATCTCGATGAAACAATACATCAATGAGAGGTTAGTTCAATAAGTTCAGTGAATTCTTTTTTTTTTTTTTATAGGTAAGGGAACAGAAACTCATCTTATGTTTTTTGAAAAATAGAAGAAGAAAACCCCCTTCATTAGAAAAACAAAAACCTGTTACAGAAAAAAAAGAAATAGAACTGGAATCGACACATTGATTCTTTTTTTCGCAATTTTTTTTTGAACCGTATGCATCCAAAGGTGCACGTACGGTTCCTAAGGGAACCAATTTTGTCCTAATCAACCGACTTCATCGAGAAAGATTACTTTTTTTAGGCCAAGAAGTTGATAGCGAGATCTCGAATCAACTTGTTGGTCTCATGGTATATCTCAGTATAGAAGATGATACTAGGGATCTTTATTTATTTATAAACTCTCCCGGCGGATGGGTAATACCAGGAATAGCCATTTATGATACTATGCAATTTGTGCCACCCGATGTGCATACAATATGCATGGGATTAGCCGCTTCGATGGGATCTTTCATTCTGGTCGGAGGAGAAATTACCAAACGTCTAGCATTCCCTCACGCTTGGCGCCAATGAGTTTTTTTATTTGAAAAAAAAAAAAAGGAAGACTATGCCTTCGCCATATTGAATATGAATAATAAGTAATAATAGCATGGCACTTCGAGTTCGATATGAGCAAACCATTATTGTTTTTTTCATAACATGAGATTTTATGTCGAGATAGTAGTATGAAATAGAGGTCATTTCGGATTTGATCTTATGTGTCGGGGGTACATTTCAGCGTCACAAACCATTCTTTTTCACACCAGAATTCTCTTTCTGATATTTATGTTATGAAAGAAAAAGTGCAAAAATGAAAAAAAAAAAAAGATCATTTTTTCCTTTCCTTATTTGATCGTATCAGAAAGGAACTTTGGGATTGCTAAATCACAGACAAAATAAATATATAAAGCAACAGAACCATCATAGTATTTTTTTTACTCCTACGAAAGGAAGGGTGGTAAATGGATCATTCAACGATCCGGATCGGATGGATTCTATTTCTTTCTTCAATAGAATAGAAGAGAAGAAAAAGAAAAAGTAAATTCCATTGTAGAGCCGTATGCACAAAAGATGCCTGTACGGTTGTACAATTCTATTCTTTTTTCTTATATTTTTTTTATCCCTTACTTTAGCCCAATCATGCAAGATAGAAGAACCCTTCATGATGCTATATCAATATCATCAGGGTTATGATTCACCAACCTGCTAGTTCTTTTTATGAGGCACAAGCAGGCGAATTTATCCTGGAAGCGGAAGAACTACTGAAACTTCGCGAAACCCTCACAAAGGTTTATGTACAAAGAACGGGTAATCCTTTATGGGTTGTATCCGAAGACATGGAAAGAGATGTTTTTATGTCAGCAACAGAAGCCCAAGTTCATGGCATTGTTGATCTTGTAGCGGTCTAAAATGAAAATACTAGGGATTTCATGTAAATCCATTTCAAACCATAATTCGAATTTTCTGCGATTTGATATTGAATAGAAAAAAAAATTCATGATCATCAATCATCAGGTTAAGATCGATCTAAACCAACCCATTCCATTCTAGAATTCTATATATACATACGACATGCCAACTATTAAACAACTTATTAGAAACACAAGACAGCCAATAAGAAATGTCACGAAATCTCCCGCTCTTAGAGGATGTCCTCAGCGTCGAGGAACATGCACTAGGGTGTATGTGCGACTCGTTCAGATCATGAGTTCGAACAAATGAGACAATTTTCCAGTATCAATGACCAGTACCAATGAAAAGGATAGATAGAGAAGATCTATCATATACCTATATTGTGTTTGGAATTTATGGTTTACATTGGTGCAAATCCAATCACCTAGATTTGAGATGAAAAGCAATTCCCCATTGGGGGCAAATGGTTATCCATTAAGCGGAGGAAATGGTATTATAAGAAGCAAAAAGGTTATACTCCTATTCTTGAAAGAACGGACTAACAGGGTCAGCTACCTAGCCAACTTTCATAATTAAATGCCGTCACTGTATGGATAACTCTTATTGTGAAAAGAACTATTACTGTATAATTGATGGGTAGAGCCAAAGAGTGTGAACTATACAAGTTAACAATAACATTTGATAAAATGAAAGAAGAGGCTCCGGTGTATAGAGAGGACCTCACCGTTTAAAAAAAAAAGTAACCATAGAAACGATGGAACCCACTATTTTTTTTTTATTTGGTATCGTTAGAATTTCTTATTTCCAGGTGAAATGCCTGGAAGGAATAAAAAATCGTGGTTGGGGAAAGTCATAGTAGCAAAAGCCATTGGAATTTATATTTTATATATCGGAATAATCCGTTTTGTTATTAATTGACGGGGGGTAAAGGATGACTGAAAGAAGAGAAATCAATTAGTTATTCATTAAGGTTTAATTTGATTCAATGACCAGAGTTAGACGAGGATATACAGCTCGGAAACGTCGAACAAAAATTCGTTTATTTGCATCAACCTTTATTGGGGCTCATTCAAGACTTACTCGAACGACTACTCAACAGAAAATGAGAGCTTTGGTTTCCTCTCATCGAGATAGAGGCAGGCAAAAGAGGGATTTTCGTAGTTTGTGGATCACTCGAATAAATGCAGTAATTCGTGAGAATAAGGTATTCTATAATTATAGTAGATTAATACCAAATCTGTACAAGAAGCAATTGCTTCTTAATCGTAAAATACTTGCGCAAATATCTATATCAAATAAGAATTGTCTTTACATGATTTCCAATCAGATTATCAAATAAAGGATATGATATTATAAAATAAAATACAGAAATGATTGAAATTGAAACAGAATTCCCCGGAGAATGAACTCCGGGAAGATAGAATAAAAAAAATTAAGTAAGATAAGTAGTAGGAATGAACGAACATGTTTCAATAAAAAAAAAAAGATTTCTTCTTCCCCCATTTTTTATTTCTTATAACACAAGAAATAAATCGGGATTCTAGGCCTTTTGAACAAAACATCAATCTGAGCTTAAGTTCCGATTGGAGTTTTGAGTCAATTGAGGAGTATGTTTATTTATTTCTGGTTCTAGGACCAGTAGTTCTGGGGATCGACTCGGCTCTCTCAAATTGTTTCTCATTATTAAGAAAAGGTAACAAAGATAAAATACGAGCTTGTTTTATAGCAATAGTAATTAATCGTTGTTGTTTCAAGGTCAATTTATTCACCCGTCTAGATAATATTTTTCCTTGTTCACTAATAAATCGACTAATTAAACTCATGTTTCTATAATCGATTCGATCCCCCGATCCAATTGGGGACAAACGCCTACGAAAGGATCGCTTGTATTTACGAAAAGGTTGCTTGGATTTATCCATGGTTTATTCCTTATTTCTAAAATTCTATTTCTTTATTCATTTCAGATCTGACCGAAATAGGCTTTGATTCGCATCGTTTATATTATACATATCATATATAATACATATCATATGTATGTATATATATATATATGAAAATGAAATCGGGTTTGATTTGTATTGTATATATTATGTATATTNTATATNTTATATTATATATGTTATATTATATATGTTAAGATGTTAAGTTAAATATGTTAACCTAAATATGTTAAGTTCTTCCTCTTCCTCTTCCTTGGAAAGATCGCGCACACGTTCCGTTCCATCTATTTCTTTATTTCCCCATGAATCGTATGCTTGTGACAATAGCGACAAAATTTTCTCAATTCTAATCGACTGGATGTATTGTGTCGATTCTTTTGAGTAATATATCTAGAAATACCCGGCGATTCTTTATTGACACCATTTCGGACACAACTGGTACATTCCAAAATAACTCTGACTCTGACATCTTTACCCTTGGCCATGAACCCCCTTTTGATTTTGGATCGACTTAACTTCTTCTATTTTCGACCCGAACTGAAGAAGAATAAAAGAACAAAAAAATCAATAAGAAAATCAATAGAAATTACTAACTTGAAATTCAATTTTCATTTCTAAAGATTTCGTTGTGTTGTATGTGTTGTAATTATATAATTACAATTAATATTAATAGAGTAATAGTAATAATAATAGTAATAATTAATAATTAATAATAAAGTAATAATTAAGTAATACAATTTCTTTCTAACTATCAATTATTCCTATCTTAAATCCCAATATTTCATTTAAGTATCTTCTTTCTATGCTATGATTTCGTGGATTCTGCCCTAGATCTGGATACACATTTCCATTTCTGTTCCCCAAAATTCAATCTTAGATTCACCAGATTTTTGTCGAGGTTCAATACACTTTTTCTTTTTCTTTCCTTCCTATCCTCCTCCTATCCTAAAGAACTGAAAAAAAAAAAAGGAAGGGGCGAAATTTTAGTCACGTCACGTAGAATCGTATCCCTAATTTTCTTCATTTCTTCGCATATTAATAACTAGAATGAAAAAAAAGGGAATGACAAGGCATCTGGGAATAAACGATTAATTTCTATCAATAGACCTGCTAAAGACCCAAACCATAGAGTAGTTAGCACAGGTGCTACGGAGAGATATGTTTTTATATCTCGCATTGAAAATCCTCCTTCTTTATTGTAATACATATATGTATGGTCAGATGTTGTAGTTCAAGATCATTTGTATTTTTTTTTTACTTTACGCGGAATTCCTAACTAAAATAGATATGTACAATGAACCGATAGATGAGATTTTCCTGTCCCTAAAAAAGAAAAAGATGACCCCTTCTTCCTGAGCATTTCCGATAAATTTTTATTCTTTTTTTTATACGATACGCCGATAAGATAAATTTGAATTTTTTTTTATACGTTAGGTTTCAGATGTATAAAATAATTTTATTATATGAAACCAAAAAGAAGAAGTGACAAGAAAATTCTATATAGATAGAGGGGAAAATAACAATGTGGAAAACAAGACAGGGATTTTGTACAATGACACTGTACAAGAACTTTAAAAAGGGATGTAGCGCAGCTTGGTAGCGCGTTTGTTTTGGGTACAAAATGTCACGGGTTCAAATCCTGTCATCCCTACCTATTACTTCTCTTATGGGCAGTAACGAGGGATTAATTAAGATCGATTGAAATTGGACATAATCTTTCATTTTTGCACGCTATACGTATGCAAGATATGTTTGGGGGTAAAAAACCTTTTCTTTACACTACAGTCGTATCTCCTGTAATAAGAAAGCGCTCTTAGTTCAGTTCGGTAGAACGCGGGTCTCCAAAACCCGATGTCGTAGGTTCAAATCCTGCAGAGCGTGATTCCGTTTATGTTATGTCGAATCACAATAAAAAAAACTTAACAAAAAAAGTTTAATTGAAACTTGAATTTGACCTCCCGCAGCGAGGAGGTCAATCAAAAAAAAAAAAAGAAATGTTACTCAATCAAAGGTCCAACTGATCACCACGTCTGTATTGTAAATATGCAGTTACGAATAATCCTGCCAAAGTAATAGGAATTAGACCTAAGACGATTCCAAATAGAAAAACTTCAATCATTTCGGTTTTTTGAGGGGATAAAAAGATGGGTAAGATCTATCCCTAAATATTAATCTGAATTATCCGTGAATCTCAATAACCAAGAATTGGCAATTGATGTGGAAAGGAACCTGGAACACCTGGAATCTCAGAGAAATATTCATTTTTATGAATTGTTCATTCAATTCATTTCAAATAAGTCGTATCTTATTCAAACCAATCAATAGAGCTGGGGTTATAGTTAAAGCAGCCAGTAGAAAACCGAAATAACTAGTTATAGTAGGCATGAAAGAGCTAAATTAGATATGTTCTTTTGTTACATATGTTGATAAAACACTTACCTAAGTTTCAATTTTTCCCAGATACAACAGTAACGGTAAGAAAAAACCAATTGACAGGATTAGTTTAGTTCAATTGAAAGTTCTTGATTCATCAGCTGTGACATCGATCGGTCCTGTGATTCCGAATCGACAGATTCATTGTGCAATTCGTGAGTTGAGTAAAGTAATAGTAATAAGAACTGTGTCGTGTAACTTCATTCAAAAATGAAATTATATTTAAGTAATTTTGGAATAAAATAAAAAAAAAAAAAATTGGATTTGAAAAGAACTTCAATTTTGATCATTTCTTTTCTTTTTCAATAAAAAGGATCTAATCCATTTGGGGGCGAACGCCCTGATATTACCTTTTACTTATTTTTTTTAACTCATTGGATTCAGTACATTAATAGGTTGGTTAATTGCCCATAATATCTCGAATGAGAAGAAAAAAAGTGCCCTACGATATATCGAAACGATCTATCAAAAAAATAAAACCTTTACTTTCATTTTTATTCTTTTTGGGGGGTCCAACTCGATTCAAAGACGAACAACTTCCATTATCCTTTTAGGTTCTATATTCTATCTTTCCATATCATGGAGTTCCATACTTGTAGTTCGGTCAAGAAAGAACCTTTGTTTTGCATCTAATGCAACCGTTGTTGCATCACGAATATTGATTGTTCCAACTATGTTCTCTTTCTTTCATTAAATATTATCTATTCTTGTATTTTGTATTTATTATAGTATATTTATTGTACGTTGTACGACCAACCAATTACTTGAAATGAAATGAAAGATTCGA